GCTAATGTAGCTTAAGTAAAGCATAACACTGAAGATGTTAAGATGAGCCCTAGAAAGTTCCATAAGCACAAAGGCTTGGTCCTGACTTTCCCGTCAGCTTTAGCAAAATTTACACATGCAAGTATCCGCACCCCTGTGAGAATGCCCACAGTTTCCTTTAAGGAAACAAGGAGCCGGTATCAGGCACAAGACTATTAGCCCACAACACCTTGCTTAGCCACACCCTCAAGGAAATTCAGCAGTGATAAACATTAAGCAATAAGTGAAAACTTGACTTAGTTAAAGCTAAGAGAGCCGGTAAAACTCGTGCCAGCCACCGCGGTTATACGAGAGGCTCAAGTTGATAATTTTCGGCGTAAAGCGTGGTTAGGGAATTTTTAAACTAAAGCTAAACACCCCCAAGACTGTTATACGTACCCGGGAGTATGAAACCCTATAACGAAAGTAGCTTTAAACAACCTGAACCCACGAAAGCTGTGAAACAAACTGGGATTAGATACCCCACTATGCACAGCCCTAAACTTTGATAGCAGAGTACAGCCGCTATCCGCCCGGGTACTACGAGCACCAGCTTAAAACCCAAAGGACTTGGCGGTGCTTTAGACCCCCCTAGAGGAGCCTGTTCTAGAACCGATAACCCCCGTTCAACCTCACCTTCTCTTGCCTTTCCCGCCTATATACCGCCGTCGTCAGCATACCCTGTGAAGGATCCATAGTAAGCAGAATTGGTATAACCCAAAACGCCAGGTCGAGGTGTAGCATATGAGAAGGGAAGAAATGGGCTACATTTCCTTCCCCAGGAAATACGGACTGTGCCATGAAACAGCACACGAAGGAGGATTTAGCAGTAAGGGGAGAATAGAGTGCTCCCCTGAACCCGGCCCTGAAGCGCGCACACACCGCCCGTCACTCTCCCCAAGCCATAATAACTTTTTTCTAAACCCTGTAATAAGGCAAAGGGGAGGCAAGTCGTAACATGGTAAGTGTACCGGAAGGTGCACTTGGAAAAATCAGGGTGTAGCTAAGATAGTAAAGCATCTCCCTTACACCGAGAAGTCGCCCGTGCGAACCGAGTCACCCTGAGACCCAACAGCTAGCCTCTTCTTCTATACTCATCAAGAAGTTATACCGACCCCTAAATACCCTAAAAAGTAATAAGTAAATCATTCTTCCCCCTTAGTATGTGTGACAGAAAAGGATAACTGAGAGCTATAGATAAAGTACCGCAAGGGAATGCTGAAAGAGAAATGAAATAACCCAGTAAAGTATAAAGAAGCAGAGACTAAGCCTCGTACCTTTTGCATCATGATTTAGCAAGTCCCCTCAAGCGAAAAGTTTTTTAGTTTGACACCCCGAAACTAGACGAGCTACTTCAAGGCAGCCTATAAATAGGGCAAACCCGTCTCTGTGGCAAAAGAGTGGGAAGACCTTTAAGTAGAGGTGATAAACCTACCGAGCCTAGTAATAGCTGGTTACCTGAGAACTAAATAGAAGTTTAGCCTTTTATTTTCTTATACCAAACTTGGCACTTCCTCTGGCCAGGCCCTGAGAATAATAAAGGAGTTAGTCAAAAGGGGTACAGCCCTTTTGAATAAAGACACAACTTTTCCAGGAGGATAAGAATCAAAACTTAATCAAGGCCAGTGTTCTGGTGGGCCTAAAAGCAGCCACCCTTATAGATAGCGTTAAAGCTCAAACACTAATCCTGCCTTATATTCCGACATCAAAATTTTATTCCCCTAAACCATACCAGGTCGTTCTATATTTTATAGAAAAGATTATGCTAGAATGAGTAATAAGAGACTAAACCTCTCTCCAAGCACACATATAAATCGGAACGGACCCACCCCCGAAAATTAGCGGCCCTAACCTAAGAAGGAAATAGGACTCAAATAGAAAACTAGAAAACCTCCTATAAACTCACCGTTGATCCTACAATGGCGTGCTCCCCGGGAAAGACTAAAAGGAGAAGAAGGAACTCGGCAAACCGTAAATAAGCCTCGCCTGTTTACCAAAAACATCGCCTCTTGAAATCCCCCTGTATAAGAGGTCCCGCCTGCCCTGTGACGAAGGTTTAACGGCCGCGGTATCTTGACCGTGCAAAGGTAGCGCAATCACTTGTCTTTTAAATGAAGACCTGTATGAATGGCAAAACGAGGGCTTAACTGTCTCCTTCCCCCAGTCAATGAAATTGATCTCCCCGTGCAGAAGCGGGGATATAAACATAAGACGAGAAGACCCTATGGAGCTTTAGACGCAATGACCGCCCATGTTTAACCCCTTGACTAAGAGGCATAAACCAACTGGGCCCGGGCATGATGTCTTTGGTTGGGGCGACCACGGGGTAACGAAAAACCCCCGAGTGGAATGAGTACACAACTCTTTAAACCCAAGAGCCACAGCTCTAGGAATCAGAATTTCTGACCTAAAAGATCCGGCAAAGCCGATCAACGAACCGAGTTACCCTAGGGATAACAGCGCAATCCCCTTTTAGAGCCCATATCGACAAGGGGGTTTACGACCTCGATGTTGGATCAGGACATCCTAATGGTGCAGCCGCTATTTAGGGTTCGTTTGTTCAACGATTAAAGTCCTACGTGATCTGAGTTCAGACCGGAGTAATCCAGGTCAGTTTCTATCTATGAAATACCCCTGCCTAGTACGAAAGGACCGGCAAGAGGGGGCCAATGCTACAAGTATGCCCCATCCTTACCTAATGAAGGCAACTAAATTAGGTAAAAGGATATAGTATTAAGCTAAAGATTATAGCATGTTAGGGTGGCAGAGCCCGGTTAATGCAAAAGACCTAAGCCCTTTAGACAGAGGTTCAAATCCTCTCCTTAACTATGTTTTCTACGATTTTACATACTCTGGTTAACCCTTTGGTTTTAATTATCTTTGTTTTACTAGCTGTTGCCCTCCTTACCCTTGTTGAACGAAAAACATTAGGCTATATACAGCTTCGGAAGGGCCCTAATATTGTTGGACCTTGTGGTCTGCTTCAACCCTTTGCAGATGGCCTAAAACTCTTTACCAAGGAACCCGTCCGCCCCTCTACCGCTTCCCCCCTTCTATTCCTCTTAGCCCCTATTTTAGCATTTGCTTTAGCCATAACCCTGTGGGCCCCTATACCCCTCCCCTTCCCAATTGCAGATTTAAATCTAGGCATCCTTTTTCTTCTTGCCCTATCTAGTCTAGCGGTCTACTCCATCCTTGGGTCGGGCTGGGCTTCCAACTCTAAATATGCCCTAATTGGAGCCCTCCGGGCAGTTGCCCAAACCATTTCATATGAAGTCAGCCTAGGCCTTATTCTTCTTTGTACAATTATATTTACGGGAGGCTTTACCTTGCAAACCTTTAGTGTGGCCCAAGAGAATGTTTGGTTAATTATCCCCGCATGGCCTCTGGCCGCAATATGATTTGTGTCTACCCTTGCAGAAACAAACCGTGCCCCCTTTGATCTCACGGAAGGAGAGTCAGAGTTGGTGTCGGGGTTTAATGTGGAGTATGCTGGAGGCCCCTTTGCTTTATTTTTCTTAGCCGAGTACGCTAATATTCTCCTAATAAACACACTGTCTGCCGTATTGTTTCTTGGCACCTCTCTTTACCATTTAGCTCCTGAGTTTACCTCCCTCACACTGATAGCTAAGGCAGCCATTCTGTCAGTAATTTTCCTCTGAGTGCGAGGGTCCTACCCTCGCTTCCGTTACGATCAACTCATGCACTTAATCTGAAAGAACTTTCTTCCCCTAACCCTGGCACTTGTTATTTGACATTTATCTTTACCTATTACTTTCTCAGCTCTCCCTCCCCAGCTGTAGCCCCGGAATCGTGCCTGAATTAAAGGACCACTTTGATAGAGTGAATCATGAGGGTTAAAACCCCTCCGACTCCTTAGAAAGAAGGGGATTGAACCCTACCTGAAGAGATCAAAACTCTTAGTGCTTCCTCTACACTACTTCCTAGTAAAGTCAGCTAAACAAGCTTTTGGGCCCATACCCCTGACATGTTGGTTAAAACCCTTCCTTTACTAATGAACCCTTATATTATCGCCACCCTCCTATTTAGCTTAGGCCTGGGGACCACAATTACCTTCGCCAGCTCCCACTGGCTCCTCGCTTGGATAGGACTAGAAATTAATACATTAGCCATTATTCCTTTAATAGCACGTAACCATCACCCCCGAGCAGTAGAAGCAACCACCAAGTATTTTTTAACGCAGGCCACTGCTGCAGCTGTACTCCTCTTTGCGAGCGTTTCTAATGCATGGGTAACAGGCCAGTGAGATATTAGTTACATAACTCACCCCCTCCCTAATACACTTATTATTTTGGCCCTGTCCCTTAAGATTGGCCTGGCACCCCTCCACACTTGAATACCTGAAGTACTTCAAGGCCTAGATTTGACCACAGGCTTAATTCTTTCCACCTGGCAAAAACTTGCCCCCTTCTACCTTTTTCTTCAGGTTGCCCCTATAAATCACACCCTCCTTATTGTTCTCGGACTTTTTTCAACTCTTGTCGGAGGCTGGGGCGGACTGAATCAAACTCAATTACGCAAGATTCTGGCATATTCCTCAATTGCCCACCTAGGCTGAATAATTCTTGTTTTACAATTTTCGCCTCGCCTAACACTGCTTGCCTTACTCACATATTTTGTTATAACATTCTCCCTTTTCATAGTTTTTAAGTTTAATAACTCCACAACCCTTAACTCTCTGACCACTTCTTGGGCTAAAGCCCCTGCCCTTACCGCAATGCTCCCACTCATCCTGTTGTCCTTAGGGGGTCTCCCTCCTCTAACAGGCTTTCTCCCCAAGTGAATAATTCTCCTAGAACTTACTAAACAGAGCCTGGCCTTGATTGCCACCTTAGCAGCGCTTTCAGCATTATTGAGCCTCTTCTTTTATCTTCGCGTCTCCTACGCCATAACCCTTACTATCTCGCCCAATAATACTACTGGCACACTCCCGTGGCGCCTTAACTCGCATCTCCCTTCTACCCCCCTGGCACTCGCCGCATCTTTAACTACCTGTCTCCTCCCGATTGCCCCCGCTACGATAGCCCTTCTTGCCTCTTAGGGACTTAGGATAGGATTTAGACCAAGGGCCTTCAAAGCCCTCAGCGGGAGTGAAAATCTCCCAGCCCCTGAAGATAAGACTTACGGGAAATTAACCCACATCTTCTGCATGCAAAGCAGACACTTTAATTAAGCTAAAGCCTTACTAGATAGGCAGGCCTCGATCCTACAAAGTCTTAGTTAACAGCTAAGCGCCCAAACCAGAGAGCATCTATCTACCTTTTCCCCGCCTAGGTAAACAAAATAGTCGGGGAAAAGCCCCGGCAGGGGATTAGTCTGCTTCTTTAGATTTGCAATCTAATATGAAAACACCTCAGAGCTTATTAGTAAGAAGAGGAATTTAACCTCTGTACATGGGATTACAATCCACCGCTTAAATGCTCAGCCATCTTACCTGTGGCAATCACACGCTGATTTTTCTCAACTAATCACAAAGATATCGGCACCCTTTATTTAGTATTTGGTGCCTGAGCCGGCATAGTCGGAACAGCCTTAAGTCTTTTAATTCGGGCCGAACTCAGTCAACCTGGTTCTCTTCTTGGAGACGATCAAATTTATAATGTAATCGTAACAGCTCATGCCTTTGTAATAATCTTTTTTATAGTTATACCAATTATGATCGGAGGCTTTGGTAATTGACTCATCCCTCTAATGATTGGGGCCCCTGATATAGCTTTCCCTCGTATAAACAACATAAGCTTTTGACTCCTGCCACCCTCATTCCTTCTTCTGCTGGCTTCTTCTGGTGTAGAAGCAGGGGCTGGCACGGGATGAACTGTTTATCCCCCCTTGTCCGGCAACCTGGCACATGCAGGAGCATCAGTAGATTTAACTATTTTTTCTCTACATCTGGCTGGCGTATCTTCAATTCTAGGGGCTATTAACTTTATTACTACTATTATTAATATAAAACCCCCAGCAATTTCACAATACCAAACCCCCTTATTTGTGTGAGCCGTCTTAATTACCGCCGTCCTTCTCCTCCTATCCCTCCCAGTTCTTGCCGCAGGTATTACCATGCTTCTAACCGATCGAAATCTAAACACCACTTTCTTTGACCCAGCAGGAGGGGGAGACCCTATTCTTTACCAGCACCTATTCTGATTTTTTGGTCACCCCGAAGTATATATTTTGATCCTACCCGGGTTTGGTATAATTTCACACATTGTTGCCTATTACTCGGGCAAAAAAGAACCATTCGGCTACATGGGCATGGTTTGAGCTATAATGGCTATCGGACTTCTTGGGTTCATCGTTTGAGCCCACCACATATTTACCGTCGGCATAGATGTCGATACCCGAGCCTACTTCACTTCCGCTACAATAATTATTGCCATTCCTACAGGAGTTAAAGTTTTTAGCTGGCTTGCCACCCTACACGGAGGTGCTATTAAATGGGAAACCCCTTTACTTTGAGCCCTCGGTTTTATCTTTTTATTTACTGTAGGCGGCCTAACAGGAATTGTTTTAGCCAACTCATCCCTTGATATTGTCTTACACGACACATACTACGTGGTAGCACACTTCCATTACGTTTTATCAATAGGTGCTGTCTTTGCTATTATCGCCGGATTCGTACACTGATTCCCCTTATTTTCAGGTTATACGCTCCATAGCACCTGGACAAAAATTCACTTTGGAGTAATATTTGTGGGTGTAAACCTAACCTTCTTTCCACAACACTTTCTAGGTTTAGCCGGGATGCCTCGACGATACTCAGATTACCCTGACGCCTACACCCTTTGGAACACAGTATCCTCTATCGGGTCTTTAATTTCACTTATCGCTGTAGTTATATTTCTCTTCATTATTTGAGAAGCATTTGCAGCCAAGCGAGAAGTAATGTCTGTGGAGCTCACACCTACAAACGTTGAATGACTACATGGCTGCCCCCCACCCTATCACACATTTGAAGAGCCTGCCTTCGTTCAAATCCAACACTGCAACTAAACCTTTTAGCCTAACGAGAAAGGAGGGAATTGAACCCCCGTAGATTAGTTTCAAGCCAATCACATTACCACTCTGCCACTTTCTTTATAAGACACTAGTAAAACTGAAATTATACTGCCTTGTCAAGGCAAAATTGTGGGTTGAACCCCCGCGTGTCTTGAAACAATGGCACATCCTTCCCAATTAGGCTTTCAAGATGCAGCTTCACCTGTAATAGAAGAACTCCTTCACTTTCATGACCACACTCTAATAATTGTATTTCTTATTAGCACGTTGGTTCTTTATATTATTGTAGCAATAGTTACAACAAAGCTTACGAATAAGTTTATTCTCGACTCCCAAGAAATTGAAATCATTTGAACTCTTTTACCAGCTATAATCCTCATCCTTATTGCACTCCCCTCCTTACGTATTCTTTACCTAATGGACGAAATTAACGACCCTCACTTAACTATTAAAGCCATAGGTCACCAATGATACTGAAGCTACGAATATACTGATTATGAAGACCTTGGGTTTGACGCTTATATAACCCCCACACAAGACCTTACGCCAGGACAATTCCGACTTTTGGAAACAGACCACCGAATAGTTATTCCTGTAGAATCCCCTGTACGTGTTTTAGTATCCGCGGACGATGTGCTTCACTCCTGATCTGTGCCTAGCCTAGGCATTAAAATAGATGCAGTCCCCGGCCGTTTAAACCAAACAGCTTTTATTACATCACGCCCGGGTGTTTTTTATGGCCAATGCTCAGAAATTTGTGGAGCAAATCACAGCTTTATACCAATTGTTGTTGAAGCTGTACCCCTAGAACATTTCGAAAACTGAACCTCTCTAATGCTTGAAGACACCTCGCTGAGAAGCTAAATCGGGCCTAGCGTTAGCCTTTTAAGCTAAAGAATGGTGATCCCCAACCACCCTCAGCGAAATGCCACAACTCAACCCCGCCCCCTGATTTTTAATTCTAGTATTCTCATGATTTGTCTTTTTAACCCTAATCCCTCAAAAAGTACTAGCACACACCTACCCAAATGAGCCGGCTTCGCACACTAAACAAAAACCCAACACACAACCCTGAAACTGACCATGACATTAAGCTTCTTCGATCAATTTATAAGCCCCACTCTTTTAGGCATCCCACTTATAGCCCTGGCCCTCACCCTCCCTTGAACTTTATACCCCCAACCCACCACTCGATGAATAAACAATCGACTTTTAACCCTTCAAAACTGGCTTATTAACCGCTTTACCCAACAAATCTTTATGCCTATTAACATCCCCGGGCACAAATGAGCCCTCTTGCTCACCTCACTAATACTTTTCCTTATTACCCTAAACATGTTAGGCCTTCTCCCATACACATTTACCCCAACCACCCAACTCTCTTTAAACATAGCATTCGCCGTCCCCTTGTGACTTGCTACGGTTATTATCGGGATGCGTAATCAACCCACACATGCCCTAGGACACCTCCTTCCAGAAGGCACCCCCGCACTTCTAATCCCTATCTTAATCATTATCGAAACAATTAGTTTATTTATTCGACCTCTCGCTCTTGGAGTTCGGCTTACTGCCAACCTAACAGCAGGCCACCTACTCATTCAACTTATTGCCACTGCCGCATTCGTCCTTCTTCCTATTATACCAACAACAGCCATTCTAACCTCAATTGTTCTCTTTCTTCTAACTCTTTTAGAAGTCGCCGTTGCTATAATTCAGGCATATGTCTTTGTTCTTCTTTTAAGCCTTTACCTACAAGAAAACGTCTAATGACCCATCAAGCACACGCATACCACATAGTAGACCCGAGCCCCTGGCCCCTAACAGGCGCAGTTGCCGCCCTTCTAATAACCTCTGGATTAGCTGTATGAATACATTTTCATTCCGTAACCTTAATAACCTTAGGCTTATTACTCTTACTCCTAACAATATATCAATGATGACGGGATATTATTCGAGAAGGCACATTTCAAGGACATCACACCCCACCAGTCCAAAAGGGGCTTCGCTACGGAATAATTTTATTTATCACCTCAGAAGTATTCTTTTTCTTAGGCTTTTTCTGGGCGTTCTATCATTCGAGTCTAGCCCCGGCACCTGAGCTAGGCGGATGCTGGCCCCCCACAGGCATCACCACCCTGGACCCCTTTGAGGTACCCCTCCTAAATACAGCAGTTCTACTAGCTTCAGGGGTGACTGTTACTTGAGCCCATCATAGTATCATAGAGGGCCAACGAAAACAAGCAATTCAATCCCTAGCCCTGACAATCCTACTAGGTTTTTACTTCACTTTCTTACAAGCACTAGAGTACTATGAAGCTCCCTTTACCATCGCAGACGGAGTTTATGGGTCAACCTTCTTTGTTGCAACCGGCTTTCATGGGCTCCATGTTATTATTGGCTCTACCTTTTTAGCCGTATGTCTCCTCCGCCAGGTACAGTACCACTTTACATCTGACCACCACTTCGGGTTCGAAGCCGCCGCCTGATACTGACATTTTGTAGACGTCGTATGACTATTCCTCTATATCTCCATCTATTGATGAGGCTCCTAATCTTTCTAGTACTAATGTTAGTATAAGTGACTTCCAATTACCCGGTCTTGGTTAAACCCCAAGGAAAGATAATGAACTTAATTATAGTTATATTCACCATCACCTCTGCTCTTTCTGTTATTTTAGCCTTAGTTGCATTCTGGCTCCCTCTAATGAACCCCGATTACGAGAAGCTCTCCCCCTATGAATGCGGCTTTGACCCCCTGGGCTCAGCCCGCCTGCCTTTTTCACTTCGCTTTTTTTTAATCGCAATCTTGTTCCTTTTGTTTGACCTGGAGATCGCCCTCCTCCTCCCCCTACCCTGGGGCGATCAGCTCTCCTCCCCCCTCTTAACCTTCTTCTGAGCATCAGCTGTACTTATTCTTTTAACCCTCGGCCTAATCTATGAGTGAACACAAGGGGGGCTAGAATGAGCAGAGTAGGCACTTAGTTTAATAAAAACATTTGATTTCGGCTCAAAAACTTATGGTTTAAGTCCATATTTGCCTGATGACCCCTGTTCACTTTACATTTTCTTCAGCTTTCATCCTTGGTTTAGCAGGCCTGGCCTTCCACCGAACACACCTTCTTTCAGCGCTTCTCTGTTTGGAAGGAATAATATTATCTTTATTTATTGCCCTGGCTCTTTGAACCCTCCAGCTCGATTCAACCAGCTTTGCCTCTTCCCCTATAATTCTTTTAGCATTCTCAGCTTGTGAAGCAAGCGCAGGCCTTGCTCTTCTAGTTGCCACAGCCCGAACACATGGTACTGACCGCCTCCAAAATCTTAACCTCTTACAATGCTAAAAATTTTAACCCCTACTATTTTTCTCCTAGCAACCACATGACTTACCCCCTCAAAACATTTATGATCCTCCTCACTGTTTTATAGCCTCTTGATTGCAGCTACCAGTATCGTATGGCTAGCACTTCCTGCAGAAACAGGCTGGAACTGCCTTAGCCCTTACTTAGCCTCGGATCCACTATCAACTCCTCTTCTTGTCCTCACCTGCTGGCTCCTCCCACTAATAATTCTAGCTAGCCAAAATCATCTTATGCATGAGCCCAAAAGCCGTCAGCGACTCTATATCTCTCTCCTAATCTCCCTCCAAATATTCTTAATTTTAGCATTTAGCGCTACAGAATTAATTATATTTTATGTAATATTTGAAGCCACACTAATCCCGACTTTAATTATTATCACTCGGTGGGGTAACCAAATGGAACGCCTTAATGCAGGAACTTACTTTTTATTTTATACTCTAGCGGGGTCCCTCCCCCTTTTAGTCGCCCTCCTGCTTTTACAAAGCTCAGCGGGGACCTTATCTTTTTTGACAATACCTCATATCCCCTTCGTTACCCTTGCCTCCTGAGGCGACAAGTTTTGGTGAGCAGCATGCCTTATTGCATTTTTGGTAAAAATACCCCTTTATGGGGCCCACCTTTGACTCCCTAAAGCCCACGTAGAGGCCCCCATTGCTGGCTCTATAGTGCTTGCAGCCGTCCTCCTTAAACTGGGGGGCTACGGAATGATGCGAGTTCTGATTATTCTTGACCCATTAACGAAGGACCTAAGTTATCCTTTTATTATTTTAGCCCTCTGAGGTGTAATTATGGCCGGCTCTATTTGTCTTCGACAAACTGACTTAAAATCTCTAATCGCCTACTCATCAGTAAGCCATATAGGCCTAGTAGCAGCAGGCATCCTCATTCAAACCCCCTGGGGCTTCACCGGGGCACTAATTTTAATGATTGCTCACGGACTCACGTCCTCCGCTTTGTTCTGCTTAGCTAATACCAATTACGAACGAACCCACACTCGAACTATACTTGTAGCACGAGGACTTCAAGTAGTTCTCCCTCTTACAGCCACCTGGTGATTCCTTGCCAGCTTAGCAAATTTAGCCTTGCCCCCTCTCCCTAACCTTATGGGGGAACTTATGATTATCTCCTCTTTATTTAACTGATCCCCTTTAACACTGTTCCTTACCGGTACGGGGATGCTTATCACTGCTGGCTACTCACTCCACATGTTCCTAACTACCCAACGGGGACCTCTGACAAGTCACCTCCTATCCTTAGACCCCCCACACTCTCGGGAACACCTCCTCCTCGCACTTCACCTAATCCCGCTCCTTCTACTTGTTATGAAGCCGGAATTGATTTGAGGTTGAGCCTCCTGTAGATATAGTTTAACAAAAACATTAGATTGTGATTCTAAAAAAGGAAGTTAAAACCCTCCTATCCACCGAGAGAGGCTCGACAGCAATGATTACTGCTAATATTCACCCCCCTTTGGTTAAACTCCAAAGCTCACTCGAAAACCCTCAGCTCCTAAAGGATAATAGCATATCCATTGGTCTTAGGAACCAAAAACTCTTGGTGCAACTCCAAGTAGCAGCTATGCAAATACCTTCAATTATCTCTTCATCGGCACTATTAATTATCTTCTGTCTTCTGCTTTATCCAATTTTTACTTCTTTCTCCCCTAGTCCCTTAAAACCTGACTGGGCCGTTACAAAAACAAAAGCAGCCGTCAAAATAGCCTTTCTCATTAGCCTCCTCCCCCTATTTGTGTACTTAAACGAGGGGGCTGAAACAATTGTTACAGCTTGATCTTGAATAAACACATTAACATTCGACATTAATCTCACTTTTAAGTTTGATGCTTACTCATGCATCTTTATCCCTATCGCCTTATATGTCACCTGGTCTATTTTAGAATTTGCATCCTGGTATATGCATTCTGACCCCCAAATGAATCGATTTTTTAAATACCTTTTAATCTTTTTGATTGCTATGATTACCCTTGTCACCGCAAATAATATATTCCAACTATTTATTGGGTGAGAAGGTGTCGGTATTATATCTTTTCTTCTTATCGGCTGGTGGTATGGCCGAGCCGACGCTAATACGGCTGCCCTCCAAGCAGTTATCTACAACCGTGTGGGTGATATCGGCCTAATACTAGCTATAGCATGAATAGTCTCTAACTTAAACTCTTGAGATCTACAACAGGTCTTTACCACTTCAAAAAACCTTGACCTTACCACCCCTCTTTTGGGACTCATCCTTGCCGCCACAGGTAAATCCGCCCAATTCGGCCTACACCCCTGGCTTCCTTCTGCCATGGAAGGCCCTACCCCTGTTTCCGCCCTCCTTCACTCAAGTACTATAGTGGTCGCGGGTATTTTTCTTCTCATTCGACTCAACCCTTTGCTAGAAGATAATCAGTTTGCACTAAGTACATGCCTATGCCTAGGCGCTTTAACCACCCTTTTTACAGCTACCTGTGCTCTAACACAAAACGACATCAAGAAGATTGTGGCATTTTCTACATCTAGTCAGCTTGGCTTAATAATAGTAACTATTGGACTTAATCAGCCCCAATTAGCATTTTTTCACATCTGTACTCACGCCTTTTTCAAAGCTATACTTTTCCTCTGCTCCGGGGCAATTATTCATAGTCTAAACGATGAACAAGATATCCGCAAAATAGGGGGCATACATCACCTTACCCCATTTACCTCCTCCTGCTTAACTATCGGTAGCCTGGCACTTACCGGAACCCCTTTTCTAGCAGGCTTTTACTCAAAAGATGCTATTATTGAGGCACTTAACACTTCAAATTTAAACGCCTGAGCCCTTGTCCTAACACTAATTGCCACCTCCTTTACAGCCGTATACAGCCTACGTCTAATTTACTTTGTATCTATAGGCCACCCACGGTTTAGCTCCCACCCCCCAATTAATGAGAACAACCCTGCCGTGGTAAATCCTCTTAAGCGCTTAGCCTTAGGCAGCATCGTAGCAGGTTTACTAATTACCTCTAATCTTCTCCCCTATAAGACCCCCGTTATATCTATACCCCTGACGTTAAAAATCGCAGCTCTCACCATCACTATTTTAGGACTTCTCGTGGCCATTGCACTGGCACAACTGGCCTCAAAACAATATAAACCCACTCCTAAACTAGTTCCCTTTCAATTCTCAAACCTACTTGGGTTTTATCCCAATATTATACATCGTATACCCCCGGTAATCTTGCTTGATTTGGGCCAAACTGCCGCTAATCAAATGATTGACCAAACCTGGTTGGAAAAAATTGGACCTAAAAGTACGCAAACTATTAATATCCCTCTTAGCACTACTACTAGTAATATTCAGCGGGGCATGATTAAAACATACCTATCCCTTTTCTTCTTTACTTCCCTCCTTGCACTCACATTTCTAATATTTAGACCGCTTGAAGCGCCCCTCGACTCATTCCGCGGGTTAACTCTAAAACTACAAATAATGTGAGTAGTAGTACTCAGGCCCCTATAATTAGTAAGAACCCCCCTAACCCATAGATTACTGATACACCTCCTGCATCACCACGCAAGGTGACTAGTTCAAGTAGCTCATCGTTTACACCTCAACTTTCTGTATATCAACTTCCACTCAACATCCCCCCGGCTAGGCCCACCCCTGCTAAATAGCCTGTTATTAAGCCTATAACCGGTAAACTACCCCACCCTTCAGGATAAGGCTCAGCCGCTAACGCGGCTGAATAGGCAAACACGACTAGTATTCCCCCTAAGTAAATTAAGAGTAAGATTAGGGACAGGAATGAGCCCCCATGCCCAACTAAAACCCCACAGCCCATCCCTGCTACTAGTACTAGGCCTAACGCCGCAAAATATGGAGAGGGGTTAGCCGCAACCGCCGCCAACCCAAGCACAACCCCAAATAACAATAGATATTTTACATAAGTCATAGTTCTTACCAGGATTTTCACCAGGACTCGTGGCTTGAAAAACCACCGTTGTACTTCAACTATAAGAACCTAATGGCCAACCTCCGAAAAACTCACCCCCTCTTGAAAGTTGCAAACGACGCTTTAGTAGACCTCCCAGCACCAGTAAACATCTCTGCTTGATGAAACTTTGGCTCTCTACTAGGACTATGCTTAATTGCTCAGGTCCTTACAGGACTCTTCTTAGCCATACATTACACCTCTGATATTTCCACTGCATTTTCATCCGTGGCTCATATTTGCCGAGATGTTAATTATGGCTGACTAATCCGCAACATGCACGCCAACGGCGCCTCCTTCTTTTTTATCTGCATTTATATGCACATTGGGCGAGGCCTTTATTACGGCTCCTATTTATACAAAGAAACTTGAAACGTAGGAGTTATTCTACTGCTACTAGTTATAATAACTGCTTTTGTAGGCTACGTCCTCCCCTGAGGCCAAATGTCTTTTTGGGGCGCCACCGTCATTACAAACTTATTATCAGCAGTACCTTATGTGGGGGCCGCTTTAGTCGAGTGAATTTGGGGAGGCTTTTCAGTTGACAACGCAACTCTAACCCGCTTTTTTGCCTTCCACTTCCTCCTGCCTTTTGTAGTTGCAGCTGCAACCATGGTTCACCTTATCTTTCTTCATCAAACAGGCTCTAATAACCCTACGGGTTTAAATTCTGACGCCGATAAAGTCTCCTTCCACCCTTACTTTTCATATAAGGACCTTCTCGGGTTTGCTTTACTTCTCACAACACTCATCTCCCTTGCATTATTCTCCCCGAATTTACTAGGAGACGCAGAAAACTTTATTCCAGCTAACCCCTTGGTCACCCCTCCCCACATCAAACCCGAATGGTATTTCCTCTTTGCCTACGCCATCCTTCGCTCCATCCCAAATAARCTTGGAGGCGTACTTGCTCTTTTAGCTTCCATCCTTGTCCTCATACTCGTTCCCATTTTACATACATCGAAGCAACGAGGTCTAACTTTCCGACCCATGACTCAATTTTTATTCTGGCTACTAGTTGCGGACGTAATTATTTTAACCTGAATTGGAGGAATACCAGTTRAGCACCCCTTCATCGTGATTGGCCAAATCGCCTCTTTCCTTTACTTCTTCTTATTCTTAATCCTGTCCCCCACCGCAGCATGGTTAGGAAACAAAATCCTTGGATGATAGAGCACTAGTAGCTCAGAGTAAGAGCGCCGGTCTTGTAAGCCGGATGTCGAGGGTTAAAGTCCCCCCTACTGCTCAAAGAAGGGGSAATCAAACTCCCGCCCCTAACTCCCAAAGCTAGGATTCTAAATTAAACTATTCTTTGGCCGGAATCTGCCCCGAGTACTAATAGCGCTTCAAATACATCTATGTCTTTACCCCATTCATTTATATTAAACATTTAAAGTAGTGTAAGCCTACATTATACAAGATTGACACATCATTATTTGACCCTATCTTACCATCACAATATAATGTCCCTACTAACGACATATTATAAAGGTTACCTCTAATTTCGTTAAATACGGTCCGAGATTTATTTGTCCTAGCTAAAAACTCATAAGTCGAGTTATACCAGGACTCAACACCTCTGCAAGTCAAAATCGTATGTAGTAAGAACATCGCATCGGTTGATTACTAAATGATCACGGTTATTGATGGTCAGGGACAGAAATCGTGGGGGTCGCTCTACTTGAATTATTCCTGGCATTTGGTTCCTATTTCAGGTTCACTCATTCCAATTTCCTCCCCTCTTTATCGACGCTTACATAAGTTAATGGTGGAGTACATCACTTCATTACCCCACATGCCGGGCGTCACTCTAATGGGCAGCTGGTTTTTTTTTTTTATTTCCTTTCACTTTGCATTTCAGAGTGCAGGCTCAACCTACTATCAAGCGTGTACATTTTTCTCGCATCCGCGCAAGTAATTCAATGATTATAGACTTTGATTTAGCATTTACATAATTGATATCAAGGACATAAGAAGAAAAAATCAATAGTGATTCCCTTCTTATCCTTAATTCTCGGCTTTTGTCTGTTAAAACCCCCCTTACCCCCCTTAAACTAGTGAGATCCTTATCACTCCTGCAAACCCCCTCCGGAAACAGGAAAACCTCTACCAGTTTTTTAGCCTTATCGTAATTTTCACTTGATGACTAGTGATATTACAATAGTGCAAACCTTTCAAGCAGAGAAAAAACCCTACCAGGTTTTTGGCCCTCCACTTGTTTTTGGTGTCTTATAGTATTACAATATTGCAAAT